AAAGAAGTTTTTACGGGATCCCTATCTACCAAAATTTTGACTTCTGGTTCCGGCGAACGAATAATCATTGAGTCCTCCTCTTTCCGGACAACACATCCAAAGAAACCCGCCAATAGTCAAGTAATTAGTGAATCTATGGGAGATGTTTATAATTAGTTTCTTTTTATAATTAGTTTCTTTTTCTTTCTTCTATCTCCCATCTATTTTATTTAGTTATTCACTGGAGCAATTATGATCTGGAAGTCGATCCGGGGCAAGTGTTCGGATCTATTATGACATAGTCATGAGGCGCGCAACGGACCTTTTTAATCTTCTACAACCTTTTCCGGGCTTTAAATTGATGCAAAAAACATTTTTTGTGCAACCTAGTCTAGTGTATTTATTAATATCTCAATTCAAAGTTTCTAGACGTCGCTACTTTATGTCTTACATTACAGAGAACACGTATATATTAATTATTTATATTATATATATTAATTATATATTATATATATTAATTATTTAATTATATATATTAATTATTTATATAATTTATATTAATTATTATTTAATTATTTATATTAATTATTATTCTATATTCTATTCTAAATTCCATGAACAGGTACATGAACAGGTATTGGTCATTTCATTACTAAGGAAATATTCCAGTATCTATATTTAATTATTCGGAAGTTCGTTTTAATAGCAGAAAAAGAAATATATATTCTCTACTTTATCTGCGTATCCTTTATACTCGCGAAATACCAAACGAAATAGAAAATGATCTTAGAAAGGATATAATGAAATTCTTGGATTGTTTTTACCAGATAAATGATCCTTTTTATTTGACTGATGAATGATGAAGCTAACAAACAATTCAATAAAAAAAAAAATAGAATTAGAAAATAATAAATAAAAAAAGAGTGCTCTTATTCGAAACGTCTCGTGATCTTCAACCAATTCTGCGCTTCAATATAATTACCAGGAGTGAGCGCTATAGCTTGTTTCCAATACTCAGCGGCTTGATCGAACCAAGCCTCCGCAATTTCAGAATCCCCCTGTCGAATGGCCTGTTCTCCCCGGTCGGAATAGGCGGGTCAATTCCTTCCCTTAGAACCGTACTTGAGAGTTTCCTACCTCATACGGCTCATCGTTCAATTCTTGTGGTGTCCCATTTTTTTTTTTCTCAGGTTAACCAAAAGCAAAAGAGGTTAATTCCATGAGTTTCAAACTTGAATTTTTATTAATAATAATAAATAATCCGTTTTTTTTAGTTTTATCTTTTCTCCCACCTTCAGAAGAATAAAGCATAGGCATTGCCACTATTGCTAGAATTTTCTCAAAGGTAACTATCTCGGTTTCATAGAGAAATTGATATAGAATCTTCGAAAAAGTCTTTTCTTCATAATAAAGAAAAGACTTACTATCTTTGGGATCTGATGCTACACCGCTGCTCAATACCTTAGGGGATCGACTTTATTACATAAATGGATTCCTAACTTTTATCTTCTATCATGACATAAGTAAGTAAGCAGTTCTTATTGTATCGGCCCAAAACCTCACTAATTGATCTTTACGGTGCTTTCTCTATCAATTAGATCCTTTATCCATAGAATAAAGTATCTAGGCATATCTATTTCTTCATATTTTGACTTCTATGAAGTTCCTTTCTTTGCTACAGCTGATAAAAATCGTTTTTTGGACGATGCATATGTAGAAAGCCTATTTTTTCTAGTAATTTTTTCGAGTATTTACTAGCGGATTCGCTCTTTTCTCTTTCCTTTTTTCTTTCTATAGTGGAGATAGTCGCACGTAATGACAGATCACAGCCATATTATTAAAAGCTTGTGGTAAAAACGGGTTTCGTTCTAGTGCCCGAAAATAATATTCCAAAGCTTTTGTATGTTCTCCGTTACTTGTGTGGATAAGGCCTATGTTATAGAGTATATAGCTTCGATCATAGGGATCAATTTCTAGTCGCATAGCTTCATAATAATTCTGTAAAGCTTCCGCATAATTTCCTTCGGATTGAGCCGACATCCGTTACGGTCGTTGTTCGATTCAAAGAATCTCCGTTCCAGAACCGTACGTGAGATTTTCACCTCATACGGCTCCTCCCTTATGTGCATAATGAGAATAATACATGGAATCAAAAAAGATTGAAATATTCTCATTATTGACTGAGCGGGGCTAGTGTTTTTACAAGAAATCTCTAGCCAACCTTCCTGCAAAAGATCTTTTTTACCATCAAATGGGTTGATACTAGATAAAAAAATGGTAACTTCAACAATTTCTTTGTCCCCCACGCCCCTTAAATTCCAGGAATTCGTCACTTCAACAGTCTTCGATGGTTATACGGGTATCCAAAATACAAACGAGATGGATGTTTGTTGGCCCAACCATTCTTCTTAGTTCCGGTCTCGATAAGGAAGGAGTATAATTTATAACATAACAAAGTTTTCGTGTTGTTGATTTCTAGACGTAGTGCTTCTTCTCCTATGCCGCCTATGGGTACTAATGG